TTAAAAATATTTCGATTATGTTATTATGTTATGCAAGGAGTGCGAAAAAAACAAGATTTTTTCTTTGATTGTCCCAAAAAGAAACTTTGGGATTGCTGAATCCCCCCAAAAAAATGAATATATTAAAAAATTAATTTAATATATTAATAAATTATAATATATTAATAAAATAATATATTAATAAATAAATAATAAATATTAATTAAATATTAACAAAATATTCATTAAATAATTAAATATTAATGTTAAATATAATAATAATATATAATAATAATGAATGAATATAATAATATATATAATATTAATAATAAATATAATTAATATTATATTAATATTTTAATAATATTATAAAAATAATAATTATAATAATAATAAATAATAATATAAGGCAACGGAGCCATCATAGTAGTTTTTAACTATTCCAAAAGAAAAAGGAAAAAGGAAGGGTGGCCATTTGATCATTTAACCCACCAGGGTCTGGTATATTTTACTTTTCTCTTTCTTTCTCTTTCTTGGAGGGTTGAAGGGTAAGGGTCAATTTTATTGTAAAGCCGTATGCATATGCAATGCATCAAAGATGCCCGTACGGTTGTTCAATTCTATCTTTTTTCCTATTATATTAGTCTTTATCTTTCTTTTCTCTTCGCTTCATCATGCGAGGTAGAAGAACTTTTTATTATGTTATATCACCAGGGTAATGATCCATCAACCTGCTTGTTTGTTTTATGATGTAAGCCTCAGAGACACTTTCAAGGAAACGGAAGAAGTGCTGGCACTGCGTGAAACCCTCACAAGGATTTATGCACAAAGAACGGGCAAACCCTTTTGGGTTGTATCCAAAGACCTGGAAAGAGATACTTTTATGTCAGCAACAGAAGCACAAGCTTATGGAATTGTTGATTTTGTAGGAGGTAATCGTGTATCGTAGGAGTTGAATGAAAATAAGATGGATTTCACACAAATACTCAATTTGATATTTTATCTATGATTTTACTATTCGAATAACTGGAAGTAATTCAAAATTATCCGGTTAGGATCAATCTAAACCAGCCCCATTATGTATAAATTCAGCATGCCAACTATTAAACAACTTATTAGAAATACAAGACAGCCAATCAGAAATGCCACGAAATCCCCCGCTCTTCGGGGATGCCCTCAACGTCGAGGAACATGTACTCGGGTGTATGTGCGACTCGTTTAGATCATACCATGCGCTGGTACAAAAGCAAGAAAAAAACTTTCCAGTATCAATGATCAGTACCGGTGAATAGTATAGAATGTAAGAAGGGACTCCATTCACTATATAAAAATAAAAAAAAAATAATAAAAAAAGCTATCACATTCTTACATTGTGGATAAATTTTATGGTTTCCGTTGGTGCAAATCTCAATTTAAGATGAGAAGAAATTCTCCATTGGTAGCAAATGGTTAGCCATTAAGCGGAGGAAATCTTTTTTTTATTTACTTTCTTATTTACTTATTTAATTTGTTTAATTTGAATTTTTTTTAATTATTTTTAATTTATTTAATTTAAATTTAATTAAATTTATTTCATTTTTACTTATTTAATTTACTTACTTTTTAATAAATATAAATAAAAAAAGGCATAAAGATTAAGCTCCTACTCTGGCAAGAACGGACTAAGAGGGTCAGCTACCCAGCTAAGTTTCATAATTAAATACCGTTACTGTATAGGTAGATCTCATTGTGAAAGGCCTATTGCTGGATAATTCATGGGTAGGGCCAAAAAGGGTGAACTATACAAGTTACCAATAACGTTGATTAAATGAAGTAAAGGCTCCGGTGTATAGAGAAGACCTCACCGTTTAGGAAGGCACCATAGAAACGAAGGAATCCGCTATTTCTTTATCCATTTTTTTTTTCTATTTTTGACACCTATAACACAGAAATGCCTAAAAAAAAGAAAAAATCGCGGTCAGGAAGGTTATAGTAGCCAAAGCCCTTGGAATTTTTATTTTATACATTGGAAAAATACGTTTTGTTCTTAATAGATTAGGAAAGGGGAAAGGAATAACTGAAAGAAAAGAAAAAAATTCGTTATTCGGTGGAAGTTTCATCTATTCAATGACTAGAATTAGACGGGGATATATAGCTCGTAGACGTAGAACAAAAATGCGTTTATTTGCATCGAACTTTCGAGGGGCCCTTTCAAGACTTACTCGAAATATTATTCAACAGAAAATAAGAGCTTTGTTTTCGGCTCATAAGGATCGGGGCAGTCAAAAGAGCAATTTTCGTCGTTTGTGGATCACTCGGATAAACGCAGTAATTCGCGAATGGGGGGTATCCCATAGTTATAGTAGATTAATACACGATCTGTACAAGGGACGGTTGCTTCTTAATCGTAAAATACTTGCACAAATAGCTATATTAAATAGGGATTGTCTTTATACGATTTCCAATGAGATAATAAAAGAAGTGGGTTATAAAAAGTCCGTCGGAATAATTTAAACGGAGTTTCCCGAAGAATGAACTCCGG